CATAAGAGCTTTTTCCTTTCTGTTCGGCGGAAATCACATGTTTCCCGAACTAAATATCTGTGTTATGCTACAAGTGTAAGTTTCAAAAAAAAAAACGGATAAGATTGGATTGGGTCTCCTTAGATCTAAACAATCTTGTTTTTTTGAACATGAAGAAATAAAGAAGCCATTGCAATTGCCGGAAATACTAGGCCTACTAAAGGCACAAAAATAGAGGGAAAGTTGAAAGTTGTCATAAAATGGGTACCTCGATTTACTATTTGTACCTGTTATTAGTTTTTTAAAATATCATTTTTTATATTTATACTAATTATAATTAAGAATTGTAATTATTATGAATTCGTAGTTATTATTAATTAATTCAATTTGAAAATTCTTAGTAGAGATATAAGTATCTATATATCTAAGTGAGTATATAGAATAAGTCCAAGGAATGTAGAACTAAATAAATGGACTTATTCATCTAAGCTAACTACTTGTTTGCTACAAATAACAAAATGTAACTTAGTGCGCTCTACTTGATTGAATTGGACTTCAAAGGAAAGAAGGCGTGGAGCTTAAATAACTCACTTAGAACACTTTTTAAAAGATTACGTGGTACGATTAGGTCGAATAAGCCCTTCTGGAATAAATATTCAGCCGCTTGTGAACCTTCGGGTACTGTTTTATTCAATGTTTGTTCAATTACTCTTTTACCCGCAAATGCAATGTAGGAATTGGGTTCGGCAATAATGATATCTCCCAACATACCAAAACTGGCTGTTACCCCACCAGTAGTAGGAGATGTAAGGATTGATACATAAAATAACTTTTTATTTGATTGATAATCATATAAGGCAGACGATATTTTAGCCATTTGCATCAAGCTCAAACTTCCTTCTTGCATGCGCGCCCCTCCCGAAGCACACACTATAATAAGAGGTAGAAATTGATTGGTAGCGTACTCAATCAAACGGGTGATTTTCTCCCCGACTACGGATCCCATACTACCCCCCATAAACTGAAAATCCATAACCCCAATTGCTACGGGAATACCGTTTAGTTGACCTACACCTGTTTGAACAGCCTCAGTTAATCCTGTCTTTCTTTGATAAGAATCAATCCGATCTTTATAAGGTTCCTCCTCCGAATGAAATCCAATGGGATCCAGAGAGACCATGTCTTCATCCATAGGATCCCAAGTACCGGGATCGATCGAAAGTTCGATTCTTTCTGAACTACTCATTTTCAAATGATATCCACATTGTTCACAAATATTCATTTTTGATTTCAAAAATTTCTTATAATTTAATCCATAACAATTTTCGCATTGAACCCACAAATGCCTATATTTTTGAGTTGGATCGAGATCATTAGACCTTTCTCTTAGAGTTAAATCGCTACTCTTCGCGCGAGGTCGTATACTGGAGCTCCCGCTTTCACTATTAGTTCTACCTTTATCAAAAACGCACTTAGAAATGTAACTGTCACTACTATCACTTCCAATGGACGTATCAATACAGATTTGAGACTGAAGATAACTGTCGATGCAGCTGGTAATGTTATTATTCCAACTAGATTGAGTATCATACATGTAACGATTGTATAAGGAATCTTCACTCGTAGATCCATTATTCATATAACTAGAATTGCGATAAATAGAAAAAGAACTTTCTAGTTCACTCAGAAAAGAATCATCGTTGGCAATCTCAAAAATCTGATTTTCAATATCAAAATAGATAGAATAACTGTCTCCATTACTATCCCTAACTAAAAAAGTATCATCCGAGATGATATTCCGAATGTCTTTGACGCCAAATAAATGATTGACATTACTGTAACTAGAATTGTTACGACCCCTCCAACTAGGAATATTTTTAGCCCTACCTTTTCGATTCGGATCTTCACTTTCACTAGTATTTTCAATAGGACCAAGATTGTCCGTTGATTTCTTTATCCCATACCTGTGTTCTAACTCCTTCTTAAACACCATCGAATTAAACCACCATCTTTCCATAGAGTTTTCTTGCCCCCTATTTGCATAAAAATACAATAGATGAATAGTCATTCGATCCACAATTCTTTATTTTTATTTGAATATCTTTTTTCCTATCAGACTAAACATAGAAATTCAATCACTACTAATAAGATAAGAAGTGTGAAAAAGGATTCTCTTTTGTACAAATCCGGGGGTAAGACTTCACTATAATATGAATATGATGGAATCCCCTTTCATTCTAACTATAATGATAAAAAGTGGTTTTTCCTATATCTTCGCATCGAACAAAAAAAAAAGAAATATTTGTTCTCTCCTAGAAAGAATTTTTTTGTAAAATCTCGTCTAATAACTAACTATTACCAAGTAATAAATTAAGGTTCTATTCCAACACGGAACGAAAAAGAAAAGACAATATACAGGATGGGTCGAAAGGTTTGTGATACTTCCTTGATTCAGGGAAACTACAGGATATATAAAGAATATACCAATCCTAAGGATCCATAGGTTTAATTGTGGATCCAA